TAATACCAATTCTAATAATAGGGATACTTTTTTCGATGTTAGGGACATTCGGAGTTTCATCTCTGATGACATCTTTTTAGTTAGAGATCGTAATGGTAACAGTTATTCGATATATTTTAATATTGAAAATTTTATTTTCGAGATTGACAACGACCGCTCTTTTATGAATGAACTAGAAAGTGCCTTTTATAGTTATCTGAATAATGGTTCTCAAAGTGACAATCACTACTACGATCGTTATATGTATGATACTCAATATAGTTGGAATAATCACATTTTTAATTGTATTGATAGTTATCTTCGTTCTGAAATCAGTATTGATAATTACATTTCAGGCGGTAGCGACAATTACAGCGACAGTTACATGTATAGTTACATTTGTAATGAAAGTGTAAATAGTAGTGACAACGAGAGTTTCAGTATAAGAATTAGCACAAATAGAAGCGATTTCAATATGAGAAGAAGATATAATGATCTCGATATAAATAAAAAATACAGGCATTTGTGGGTTCAATGCGAAAGTTGTTATGGGTTAAATTATAAGAAATTTTTTAAGTCAAAACTAAATGTTTGTGAACAATGCGGATATCATTTGAAAATGAGCAGTTCAGATAGAATCGAGCTTTCGGTTGATCCGGGCACTTGGGATCCTATGAATGAAGACATGGTTTCTATGGACCCCATTGAATTTCATTCAGAAGAGGAACCTTATAAAGATCGTATCGATTCTTATCAAAGAAAAACAGGGTTAACCGAGGCTATTCAAACAGGCATAGGTCAACTAAATGGTATTCCCATAGCTATTGGGGTTATGGATTTTCAGTTCATGGGGGGCAGTATGGGATCCGTAGTAGGCGAGAAAATTACCCGTTTGATCGAGCATGCGAGTCGTAAAGCTCTCCCTCTTATTATAGTTTGTGCTTCGGGAGGAGCGCGCATGCAAGAAGGCAGTTTGAGCTTGATGCAAATGGCTAAAATCTCTTCCGCTTCATATAATTATCAATCAAATAAAAAGTTATTCTATGTATCAATCCTTACATCTCCTACAACCGGTGGGGTGACTGCAAGTTTTGGTATGTTGGGAGATATCATTATTGCCGAGCCTAATGCCTACATTGCATTTGCGGGTAAACGAGTAATTGAACAAACATTGAATAAGACAGTACCTGATGGTTCCCAGGCGGCTGAGTATTTATTCCATAAAGGCTTATTGGACTCAATCGTACCACGTAATCTTTTAAAAAGTGTTCTGAGTGAGTTATTTCAACTTCACGGTTTCTTTCCCTTAAATCAAAATTCAATCAAGTAGAGCATTCAATTAAGTTATTTTTTGGGGGGCAAAGAAATATTTTAGTTATCAGTAAAGAAAAAAAGAAGAGTTCGTTTTCATTACGGGCATAAGATCCATAGACAAATCAGAAGTTTCGGGCACTTTTTTTCCCAAAAATCTGTATTTTATACCTATAATTGGTACTATATTCCTGATTAGAAATCAGGAAGTTTCGATCAACAGGATAAAAGAAAGAATGCATCCTTTTTTTGTTTTGACAAAATTTTATTTTATGAAGAATAAATAATTTCATATTATCCTCTTACGTATTATAGAGATAGAAAAATTCAAAAAGAGAAAATTGTAGAATAGAAATCGTGCATATTTCGATATCTCCCGCGAGAATTCATATTTAGTTCTACATTCCTTGCACTTATTATTCTATACTTATAATAGATATACTTATCATAAGATATCTTTATAACAGGTACAAATTTTAAATCGAGGTATCCATTCTATGACAACTTTTGATTTACCCTCTATTTTTGTGCCTTTAGTGGGCCTAGTTTTCCCGGCAATTGCAATGGCTTCTTTATTTCTTCATGTTCAAAAAAATAAGATTGTCTAGATCCCTATGAAGCAGCCGCTTTTATATCTAACCAATTTGATGAATTATTTCTAATGGTTCACATCATAATAGTGCTAGTTGATGAGAGTTACTTCGGGAACAAAAAAGTAAAGTAAAATTCATTTGGGTTATTCTCTCAATTCCAATAAAATGCAACTTGATCTAGTATGAACTGGCGCTCAGAACGTATATGGATAGAACTTATAACGGGGTCTCGAAAAACAAGTAATTTCTGCTGGGCCTGTATCCTCCTTTTAGGTTCACTAGGATTCTTATTGGTTGGAACTTCTAGTTATCTTGGTAGGAATCTGATATCCTTATTCCCGTCTCAGGAAATTCTATTTTTTCCACAAGGCATCGTTATGTCTTTCTACGGGATCGCGGGTCTGTTCATTAGCTCCTATTTGTGGTGCACTATTTCGTGGAATGTAGGTAGTGGTTATGACCGATTCGATCGAAAAGAAGGAATAGTGTGTATTTTTCGTTGGGGATTTCCTGGAATAAATCGTCGTATCTTCCTTCGATTCCTTATGAGGGATGTACAGTCGATTAGAATCGAAATTAAAGAGGGTCTTTTTCCTCGTCGTGTCCTTTATATGGAAATCAGAGGCCAGGGAGCCATTCCCTTGACTCGGACTGATGAGAACCTAACTCCACGAGAAATTGAACAAAAAGCAGCGGAATTGGCCTATTTCTTGCGCGTACCGATTGAAGTATTTTGAAATGAACTGCGAAAAATTAATGTTTTGTTAGCATGGAGGAGGGGACTAAGGAATCTTCATTTTATAGAACTTAACTTAAGTTTTTTCAGAACACTCATTCAAGCAAAAGGGGATGTCTATGGAATACACAGAAAACGAAACTTTTTTTGTTTCCACAAAAAAACTAAATTCTTTCAGACTAGTAACAAGTCTAAGAAGTATGGGTTCATCATATATCTCAGAACATTTCAGAATATAATCCAGAATTCGTCTTTTTTTGGGGTCCCATTATTTTATTTTGAATTGGTACGTTAGATACAGATGGATTCTATATTGTAAATAACCCCTCTTTTTTCAATAAAATTTTTTATTCATTCGAAGCAAACCCTTATTCTTATTTCTATATTATTTCTTGATCTAAGGACTAACCAATATATGAAAAATAAAAAAGGAGGCGTAGATCCATAGGTTCGATACCTTGTTATAGAACTCATGCTTCATAGAAATATTCGATCGGATAGAGTCGACGAAAGAGGTGGTTTCATTAGTAATTTACAGATTAAAAATGCCACAAAAGAAAACATTCACTACCCTCGCATATCTTGCATCTATTATATTTTTACCCTGGTGGGTTTCTCTCTCATTAAAAAAATTTTTGGAATCCTGGTTTACAAATTGGTGGAATATTAGGCAACCGGAAACGTTTTTGAATGATATTAAAGAAAAGAATCTTCTAGAAAAATTCATAGAATTAGAAGAACTTTTCTTTTTGGACGAAATGATAAAGGAGTACCCGGAGACACATATACAAAAGCTCCGTATAGGAATCCACAAAGAAACGATACAATTGGTCAAGATGCACAATGAGGGTCATATTCATAGCATTTTGCACTTCTCGACAAATATAATCTGTTTCGCTATTCTAAGTGGTTATTCTATTCTGGGTAATGAAGAACTTCTCGTTCTTAATTCTTGGGTAAAAGAATTCCTCTACAACTTAAGTGACACAATAAAAGCTTTTTCTATTCTTTTATTAACTGATTTATGTATCGGATTCCATTCGCCTCATGGTTGGGAACTAATGATCGGCTCTATCTCCAAGGATTTTGGATTTTATCATAATGATCAAATTATATCTGGTCTTGTTTCCACTTTCCCAGTCATTCTAGATACACTTTTAAAATATTGGATTTTCCGTTATTTAAATCGCGTATCCCCGTCACTTGTAGTGATTTATCATTCAATGAATGACTAAAGACGGATTCCCCGATATTAATCAAATCATAATGTTTGTTACTTTGTTTGTACATATATAAACAAAGCATTAAAAATCTTACTCACCTTTTATAGTTATATCCATCCCAGAGATTCTTCCTGTATTCCATTCCAGTAAAATTATTCCATTACAATAGCAGAATCGTGGATAGGGAACTACACTAGTAACCTACCTAATTTATTGTAGAAATTCTCGGGATCAACGATTGGACCATGCAAAAAAGAAATATATTTTCTCGGATAAAGGAGCAGATGGCTCGATCCATTTCTGTATCGATCATGCTATATGTAATAACTTGGCCATCTACTTCATACGCATATCCCATTTTTGCGCAGCAGGGTTATGAAAATCCACGAGAGGCGACTGGGCGTATTGTCTGTGCCAACTGCCATTTAGCTAATAAGCCCGTGGATATTGAGGTTCCACAAGCGATACTTCCTGATACTGTATTTGAAGCAGTTGTGAGAATCCCTTATGATATGCAACTGAAACAGGTTCTTGCTAATGGTAAAAAAGGGGGTTTGAACGTAGGGGCTGTTCTTATTTTACCTGAGGGATTCGAATTAGCCCCCCCCGATCGTATTTCTCCCGAAATGAAAGAAAAGATGGGCAATCTTTCTTTTCAGAGTTATCGCCCCACGAAAAAAAATATTCTTGTGATAGGTCCTGTTCCAGGTCAGAAATATAGCGAAATCACCTTTCCTATTCTTTCCCCAGACCCCGCTATTAACAAAGACGCTCACTTCTTAAAATATCCTATATATGTAGGCGGGAACAGAGGTAGGGGTCAGATTTATCCCGATGGGAGTAAGAGTAACAATACAGTCTATAATGCTACATCAGCAGGTATAGTAAGTAAAATAGTACGTAAAGAAAAAGGGGGATATGAAATAAGCATAGCAGATACGTCAGACGGGCACCAAGTGGTCGATATTATCCCTCCAGGACCGGAACTTCTTGTTTCAGAAGGTGAATCTATCAAGCTTGATCAACCACTAACAAGTAATCCCAACGTGGGTGGATTTGGTCAGGGAGACGGAGAAATAGTACTTCAGGATCCATCACGTGTCCAAGGCCTTTTGTTCTTCTTGGCATCTGTTATTTTGGCACAAATATTTTTGGTTC